CAATAAGAGGTTGTGTTTTAGTAATTCAATCGATTCTTCGAAAATATATTCTATTGCCTTCATTAATAATAGCTAAAAATATCATTCGTATGCTATTATTTCAAATTCCTGAATGGTCTGAGGATTTAAAAGATTGGAATAGAGAAATGCATGTTAAATGCACCTATAATGGAGTTCAATTATCAGAAACAGAATTTCCGAAAAACTGGTTAACAGACGGTATTCAAATAAAGATCCTATTTCCTTTTCGACTACAACCTTGGCACAGATCTAAGTTTAAATTCCTTTCTAAAGATCCAATAAAAAAGAAAAGACAAAAAAATGATTTTTGTTTTTTAACAGTTTGGGGAATGGAAGCTGAACTTCCTTTTGGTTCTCCCCGAAAAGAGCTTTCACTTTTTGAACCTATTTTTAAAAAACTAAAAAAAAAAATTAGAAAGTTGAAAAAAAATGGTTTTCTAACTCTAACAATTTTAAAAGAAAAAAGAAAACTATTTCTACATTTACCGAAAGAAACAAAAAACTGGTTCATCAAAGGTATTCTATTTCTAAAAGAAATAATAAATAAATTTTCAAAATCAAAAAGAAATCCAATTCTATTATTTGGATTTAGAGAAGTATATGAATTAAATGAAACTAAAAACGAAAAAAATTCACCAATCAATAATCGGACTATTCATAAATTTTCCACTTCAATTCGATCTATGGATTGGATAAACTATTCACTGACAGAAAAAAAAATGAAAGATCTGAATGCCAGAACAAAGACAATAAGAAATCAAATAGAAAAAATTACAAAAGAAAAGAAAAAACGATTTCTAATCTCAGAAAGAAATATTAGTCCTAACAAACTAAGTTATAATGCTAAAAGATTCAAATTAAAATCATCAAAAAATATTTTACAGATATTAAAAAGAAACAATGCTCAATTAGTCCGTAAATCATATTTTTTTATCAAAATTTTGATTGAAAAGATATATATAGATATCCTTCTAGCTATCATTAATATTCCGAGGATCAATGTACAGTTTTTTCTTGAATCACCAAGAAAAATGATTAATAAATACATTTATATGTATAATAAAAAAGAAAATAACAAAAGAATTGATAAAACAAATCAAAATACACCAATTCACTTTATCTCGATTATAAAAAAGGCATTAAATTATAGTAATTTTAATAAGAACTCGAAGATTTTTTATAACATAACCTCCTTGTCACAAGCATATGTATTTTACAAATTATCACAAGTCCAAGTTATTAACCTATATAAGTTAAGATCTGTCCTTCAATATCATGGAGCATCTCTTTTTCTTAAGAATGAAATAAAAGATTATTTTGGAGTCCAAGGAAGATTTCAGTTCAAATTAAAAGATACAAATTTTAGAAATTCTGTAATGAATGAATGGAAAAACTGGGTAAGAAGTAATTATCAATATAAATACGATTTATCTCAGATCAGATGGTCTAGCTTAATATCGCAAAAATGGCGAAATAGAATGAATCAACAGCATATGATTCAAAATAAAGATTTAAATAAATGGAATTTATATGACAAAGACCAATTAATTCATTATGAAAAACAAAATAATTTTGAAGTAGATTCATTATCGAACCAAAAAGATAATTTTAAAAAATACTATAGATATAATATTTTATTATATAAATCCATTAATTATGAAAATAAAAAAGACTCATCCATTTATGAATTACCATTCCAATTAAATAATAAGCAAGAGCTTTTTTATAATTACAAAATAGATAAAAGGAAATTATTTGATATGTCGGGAGGTATCCCTGTCAATAAGCATCTAGCAGAAGATGATATTATCGATACGGAAAAAAGCTCGCATAGAAAATATTTGGATTGGAGAATTCTTCATTTTGGTCTTAGAAAGAAAGTCGATATTGAATCCTGGATCAATACCGGAACCAAACAAAAAAAAAACCTTTTTGATTGGATGGGAATGAATGAAGAAATACTAGATCGTCCCACATCAAATTTAGAATTTTGGTTCTTTCCAAAATTTGTGATACTTTGCAACGCATATAAGATAAAATCATGGGTGATACCAATCAAATTACTTTTTTTAAATTTTAATGGAACTAAAAATGTTAGTGAAAATAAAAAAATCAACAAAAAGAAAAATAACGATCCTTTTATATCTATATCATCAAATGAAACAAAATCCATTCAATTAAAGAATCAAAATCATGAAGAAAAAGAGTCTGAGGATCAAGTAGATCTTGAATCAGTTCTAGTAAACCAAGAAAAAGATGTTGAAGAAGATTATGTAAGATCAGACAGGAAAGAGCGTAGAAAGAAAAAGCAATACAAAAGTAATACGGAAGCAGAACTTGATTTCTTGCTAAAAAGATATTTATGCTTTCAATTAAGATGGGATGATTCTTTAAATGAAAAAATAATCAATAATATAAAAATATATTGTCTCCTGCTTAGATTGACAAATCCACGAGAAATTATTATATCCTCTATTCAAAGGGGAGAACTGAGTCTAGATATTCTAATGATTCAGAAAGATTTAACTCTTACAGAATTGATGAAAAAGGGAATATTGATTATCGAATCAACCCGTCTGTCGGTAAAAAATGATGGAAAATTTATTATGTATCAAACCATAAATATTTTATTGGTTCATAAGAGAAAACAACAAATTAATCAAAGATACAGAAAAAAAAACTATATTGATAAAAAGAATTTTACCGAATCTATTGTAATAAATCAAAGTTTAACTAGAAATAAAGACAAAAATAATTATGATTTACTTGTTCCCGAAAATCTTTTATCCTCTAAACATCGTAGAGAATTGAGAATTCTAATTTCTTTCAATTCAAAAAATGGAAATGATATAAATACAGAAATTATCAATAATAATAACATAAAAAACCACGCTCACATTATAGATAAAAGCAAACGTTTTGATAGAGATAAAAATAAACTAATTAAATTAAAACTTTTTCTTTGGCCCAATTATCGATTAGAAGATTTAGCTTGTATAAATCGCTATTGGTTTGATACCAATAATGCTAGTCGGTTTAGTATGATAAGGATACATATATGTCCACGATTAAAAATTCGGTAAAGGTCCATTTGTCATATATATCCCATAGCATATCTAATCTAGTATATGAAATATATGAAAACAAGGAGAGGTCCATATACATTGTTTTACATCCCATATTCCATTCTGATACATGGAATTCAATCATGTATCAATTTGATCTAAAAATGAATCAATCCAATTTTTCGTTTTAAATTTTTAGATATAGATATAATTTTTTTTTCTTTTGTAAGGGAAGAAATATACCATTCTTTATGTATTTCTAGCCGAATAAAAAAAAATTGGATTGATTAATGTTGACAAAATTAGGAATTCCTACCGAATTGAAGATTATTGTGTATACCAAATTCAAACAAACTGGCATTCTTATTTAACATTCCATTATTTATTATTACTGATCAATAAAACTATCTTAAAAAGGCGGGAGGAGGGGGATTTCATTTTATGGTAAAAAGTTCATTCATTTCAATTATTTCACAAGAAGACAAAAAAGAAAACAAGGGATCCGTTGAATTTCAAATAGTAAGTTTTACTAATAAGATACGAAGACTTACTTCACATTTGGAATTACATAGAAAAGACTATTTATCTCAAAGAGGTTTACGGAAAATTCTAGGAAAACGCCAACGACTACTGTCTTATTTGGCAAAGAAAAATGGAGTACGTTATAAAGAATTAATTAGCCAGTTGAACATTCGGGAATCAAAAACTCGTTAATTTGAAGAGTCTTTTTTTTTTTTTATTATTTGATTTATTAGATCTTAAACTTGAATTTTGATGAACTTCTTTTCGTTTTCAGTAATTCATGGAAAAATAAATCGAGGAACCCCCTATGAATGTACCAGCTACAAGAAAGGACTTTATGATAGTCAATATGGGTCCCCACCACCCATCAATGCATGGCGTTCTTCGACTCATCCTTAGTCTAGACGGTGAAGATGTTATTGACTGCGAACCAATATTAGGTTATTTACACAGAGGGATGGAAAAAATTGCGGAAAACCGAACAATTATACAATATTTGCCTTATGTAACACGTTGGGATTATTTAGCTACTATGTTTACAGAAGCGATAACAATAAATGGACCGGAACAGTTGGGAAATATTCAAGTACCTAAAAGAGCTAGCTATATTAGAGTAATTATGTTGGAGTTGAGTCGTATAGCTTCTCATCTCTTATGGCTTGGCCCTTTTATGGCAGATATTGGTGGGCAGACCCCTTTCTTCTATATTTTTAGAGAAAGAGAGTTAATATATGATTTATTCGAAGCTGCCACTGGTATGAGAATGATGCATAATTATTTTCGTATCGGAGGAGTAGCAGCTGATCTACCTCATGGCTGGCTAGATAAATGTTTGGATTTCTGCGATTATTTTTTAACAGGAGTTGCTGAATATCAAAAACTTATTACGCGAAATCCTATTTTTTTAGAACGCGTTGAAGGAATAGGTATTGTTAGTGCAGAGGAAGCAATAAATTGGGGTTTATCAGGACCAATGCTACGAGCTTCCGGAGTACGATGGGATCTTCGTAAAGTTGATCATTATGAGTGTTATGACGAATTTGATTGGGGAGTCCAGTGGCAAAAAGAAGGGGATTCATTAGCTCGTTATTTAGTCCGAATTGGTGAAATGACGGAATCCGTAAAAATTATTCAACAGGCTTTGGAAGGGATTCCAGGGGGGCCTTATGAAAATTTAGAAACTCGAAGTTTTGATAGAGAAAGGAATCGAGAATGGAATGATTTTGAATATCGATTTATTAGTAAAAAAACTTCTCCCGCCTTTGAATTGCCGAAACAAGAACTTTATGTTCGAGTTGAAGCACCAAAGGGAGAGTTGGGAATTTTTCTAATAGGGGATCAAAGTAGTTTTCCTTGGAGATGGAAAATTCGTCCGCCGGGTTTTATCAATTTGCAAATTCTTCCTCAATTAATTAAAAGAATGAAATTGGCTGATATTATGACAATACTAGGTAGCATAGATATTATTATGGGGGAAGTTGATCGTTGAAATGATAATTGATACAACAACAGTACAAGCTATCAATTCTTTTTCCAGATTGAAATCCTTAAACGAAGTCTATGGAATTATATGGATGCTTGTCCCTATTTTGACTCTTGTATTGGGAATCACGATAGGCATATTAGTAATTGTGTGGTTAGAAAGAGAAATTTCTGCAGGGATACAACAACGTATTGGACCTGAATATGCCGGTCCTTTTGGAGTTCTTCAAGCTCTAGCGGATGGAACAAAACTACTTTTCAAAGAAAATCTTTTTCCATCTAGAGGAGATACTCGTTTATTCAGTATCGGACCATCCATAGCAGTCATATCAACTCTATTAAGCTATTCAGTAATTCCTTTTGGCTATCACTTTGTTTTAGCGGATCTAAATATCGGCGTCTTTTTATGGATTGCCATTTCAAGTATTGCTCCCATTGGACTTCTTATGTCAGGATATGGATCAAATAATAAATATTCCTTTTTAGGTGGTCTACGAGCTGCCGCTCAATCGATTAGTTATGAAATACCATTAACTCTCTGTGTATTATCCATATCTCTACGTGCGATTCGTTGAAACAAAAATTTTTCCCTATTGCCTTTTTCTTTATTAGGAAGAAGGTAAAATAAATTGAATATATATCTTTATTTTTTTATTCATCATTTGAATTGATGAACTAAATTAGATAGTTATATGAGTGAAAGAAAACAGCTTCTAAATTTGCAGTAAAAAAAATCGAGACTCATTTCTTATGTACAACAGTAAAGCAGAAATAAACATAAGAAGATGAGATCATTTGTCCCAAAATTGGTTGATTAGTCATCCTGGCTTGAAAGCGGGCTCAAAGAATCAACCTTAGTGAGTTTTTACTATCATTTACTGTAATGCTACCGAGCAGTTGAGTAAAAATAAAAATGAGTGGATGGTTAGGAACACCAAGATACATAAAAGATTAGTAATAGAATTATCCAAAATAAAAGAATATTAATTGGGGCTTTAAATTAGTAGAAATGATCAGGCAGTACTCCCCATGATTCCGATCCAGAGTACGCTCCTATCCACCAATTAAACAAATGACTATCAGGAACGAACTAATCCTTTACCTTTTTTTTTTCAGAAGGAAGAATAGGAACAAAAAAAGAATAGAATTACAATAGAAAAAGAAAAAAAGAGATCCTTTTTCTTCTTTCTTTCCTATATCGATATTCATAGAAATCGAATTCGTGTCCTTATTCATGAAATAATGGACTGTCTAATTATTTTTCGTAATCGAAAATGATAGGTTAAAATATTTATTGGTATTTCTACAAGAAGTATTTTATTGAAAGATTTAAGTTATTGCTCAAGAAAGAAAAATTGAAATTCTTAAAAGATGAGATCAATTCAGAAGTACTTTATTTTAGTATTATAACAGACAGAATTACATTGGTCAAATTTTGGAATTGGGGGGGCATCCGATAGATTTGGATCCTATTTATCCTACAAATATATCGAGATAAATAATATGATCTGGCCCTTAGATTTATTTATGGCCTTCGAGGAGCCATATGAGGTGAAAATCTCATGTATGGTTCTGTAATAGCGATGGGAACAGTGATGTCATCACCGACTATGATTATCTAACAGTTCAAGTACAGTTGATATAGTTGAAGCACAATCAAAATATGGTTTTGGGGGATGGAATTTGTGGCGTCAACCTATAGGATTTATCATTTTTTTCATTTCTTCCCTAGCAGAATGTGAGAGATTACCTTTTGATTTACCAGAAGCAGAAGAAGAATTAGTAGCAGGTTATCAAACCGAATATTCGGGTATCAAATTTGGTTTATTTTATGTTGCTTCCTATCTAAACTTATTAGTCTCTTCATTATTTGTAGCAGTTCTTTACTTGGGCGGTTGGAATATCTCTATTCCGTACATATCCGTTCCGGAGTTTTTTGATTTTGAAATAAATAAAGTAGGTAGAGTCTTTGGAACAACAATGGGTATTCTTATTACATTGGTTAAAACTTATTTGTTCTTGTTCATTCCTATCACAACAAGATGGACTTTACCTAGACTAAGAATGGACCAACTATTAAATCTTGGATGGAAATTTCTTTTACCTATTTCTCTTGGCAATCTATTATTAACAACCTCTTCCCAACTCTTTTCACTATAAAGTAATTCTTTTCTATATTTATAGTTTGTCTCAAACAAGATAAAGAAACAAATATAAAATTATTCATAGAGATTCACGATATGTTCCCTATGGTAACTGGGTTCATGAATTATGGTCAACAAACCATACGGGCTGCAAGGTACATTGGTCAAAGTTTCATGACTACCTTATCCCACGTAAATCGTTTACCTGTAACTATTCAATATCCTTATGAAAAATTAATCACATCGGAGCGTTTCCGCGGTCGAATCCATTTTGAATTTGATAAATGCATTGCTTGTGAAGTATGTGTTCGTGTATGTCCTATAGATTTACCTGTTGTTGATTGGGAATTGGAAACTAATATTCGAAAGAAACGATTGCTTAATTACAGTATTGATTTCGGAATCTGTATATTTTGTGGCAACTGTGTTGAGTATTGTCCAACTAATTGTTTATCAATGACTGAAGAATATGAACTTTCTACCTATAATCGTCACGAATTGAATTATAACCAAATTGCTTTAGGTCGTTTACCAATGTCAGTAATTGACGATTATACAATTCGAACAATTTTGAATTCACCTCAATCTTTAATCAAAATGGGCAAACCCCCTTTGATTAAAGATTGATTGAAGAGTCATTTTTAATCATTAAACAAAGATCTAGGTTTGATCTAAAAGTCTGAAATATTTTTTTTTTTCATTTTGTTTGGTCAATAACTACAAAAGCTACAAATCCCAACTAGCGATTGGATTTGATTGATTGGTAAGAATTGCAGCGCAGCTTAATTTGGATTGAAAATCTATTAATATAGTCATAATTCTATCCATAATTATTTCTATATAATTATTTCTATTTCGAAATAGAAATAAAAATTAAAGTGTCAATTTTTATTTTTTCGAGAAAGAATGAGATTAGTCCGATAGCGGTACTACAGTAATTTAAACCTTTTAGGATTTAATTCAATTAGGAACCCATTCTAAATAAGTTTTTCCTGGTCGGGTCAATAAAGTCATGAAAAAAAAAAAAGAATTTGATTTTTTTATCTTTTATTTTACGTACAATGAATTTACCTGGACCAATACATGATTTTCTTTTAGTCTTTCTAGGATTAGGTCTTATATTAGGAGGTCTAGGAGTGGTATTACTTACCAATCCCATTTTTTCTGCCTTTTCATTAGGATTGGTTCTTGTTTGTATATCCTTATTCTATATTTTATCAAACTCTCATTTTGTAGCTGCGGCGCAGCTCCTTATTTATGTGGGAGCTATAAATGTTTTAATTTTATTTGCTGTGATGTTCATGAATGGTTCAGAATATTACAAAGATTTCAATCTTTGGACTGTTGGGAATGGTCTTACTTCTCTAATTTGTACAAGTCTTTTTGTTTTACTAATTACTATTATTTCAAATACAACATGGTATGGGATTATTTGGACTACAAGAGCAAACCAGATTATAGAGCAAGATTTGGTAAGTAATGGTCAACAAATTGGAATTCATTTATCAACAGATTTTTTTCTTCCATTTGAATTTATTTCAATAATTCTTTTAGTTGCTTTGATAGGTGCGATTGCCACGGCTCGTCAGTAATAAATCTTTTAAATTGGCAATCGCAATCCAAATCAGACTTTATTCTATGTTATCACATTTATTTTAAGATTATTCATATATAAATTCTTTTATTCGATCTATATTCCAATCTATTTTTTTTGTTTTGTACTTGTGATATTCTTATTCTAGTCAATCTAATCTGTTGATGTTAAATTGTTGTTCATTGTTCATATTGAAATAAATCGAAATCGATAAGGAGTTGGGCGATGATGCTCGAATATGTGCTTGGTTTGAGTGCTTATTTATTTTCTATCGGTATCTATGGATTGATCACGAGTCGAAATATGGTTAGAGCCCTTATGTGTCTTGAACTTATATTGAATGCCGTCAATCTAAATTTCGTAACATTTTCTGATTTTTTTGATAGTCGACAATTAAAAGGAAATATTTTATCAATTTTTGTTATATCTATCGCAGCCGCTGAAGCAGCTATCGGGCCGGCTATAGTTTCGTCAATTTATCGTAACAGAAAATCAATCCGTATCAATCAATTGAATTTGTTGAATAAGTAGTATTAATCATATAAAATATTTAGATTCATTAATTTGAATTGACATCTATAATACATAGCGTATCTGATAATGTTTACGAAAACGTAAGAAATTAAAGTATCTTGGTTCTATCTCATGAGTCGATCCGAAATTGAATAGACAAATTATGATAAATCATTGATTCATCTGGTGTCTAAATATATGATTCATTTAAAAATTTACTAGATCGAAAATTTATGACGTAAAAAAAAAAAATTATAGATCCAATGTCACATTCAGTAAAAATCTATGATACATGTATAGGGTGTACTCAATGTGTCCGGGCCTGCCCCACGGATGTATTAGAAATGATACCTTGGGACGGGTGTAAAGCTAAGCAAATTGCTTCTGCTCCAAGAACAGAAGACTGTGTTGGCTGTAAGAGATGCGAATCCGCCTGTCCAACAGATTTCTTGAGTGTTCGAGTTTATCTATGGCATGAAACAACTCGAAGCATGGGTCTAGCTTATTAATACTTTCCAGAAAAAACCACTTGAATACATTTGATTTTTTGTTTACCGACAAAAACCCGTACTCAAAAAATAATAATAATAAAAAAAAAAATAGATTAGGTTTTCGAGTACGGGTTTTTCTTGTCCAAGTGTATCTTGTCTTTACCACGAATTCTTTTCCTTGGTTAACAATATTTGTAGGTTTACCAATATCCGCGGGTTTCTTGATTTTCGTTTTCCCTCATAGAGGAAATAAGGTAATTAGGTGGTATACTATATTTATATGTGTACTAGAACTCCTTTTAATGACCTATGCATTCTCTTATTATTTCCAATTGGACGATCCCTTAATCCAATTGACGGAGTCTTATAAATGGATTAATTTTTTTGATTTTTACTGGAGATTAGGAATAGATGGACTTTCTCTAGGACCTATTTTACTGACCGGATTTATCACCACTTTAGCTACTTTAGCGGCTCGGCCAATTACTCGGGATTCTCGATTATTTCATTTTTTGATGTTAGCAATGTATAGTGGTCAAATAGGATTATTTTCTTCTCAAAATCTTTTACTTTTTTTCATTATGTGGGAGTTAGAATTAATTCCTGTTTATCTACTTCTAGCCATGTGGGGGGGAAAGCAACGTCTGTATTCAGCTACAAAATTTATTTTGTATACTGCAGGAAGTTCTGTTTTTTTATTAATGGGGGCCTTAGGTATCGCTTTCTATGCTTCCAATGAACCAACATTCAATTTTGAAACATCAGCTAATCAATCATATCCTGTGACCTTGGAAATACTATTCTATATTGGATTTCTTATTGCTTTTGCTGTCAAATCACCGATTATACCCTTACATACATGGTTACCAGACACCCATGGAGAAGCACATTACAGTACTTGTATGCTTTTAGCTGGAATCTTATTAAAAATGGGAGCATATGGATTGGTTCGAATAAATATGGAATTATTATCCCACGCCCATTCTATATTTTCTTCTTGGTTGATAATAGTAGGCGCAATACAAATAATCTATGCAGCTTCAACATCTTCTGGTCAAAAAAATTTAAAAAAAAGAATAGCCTATTCTTCTGTATCTCATATGGGTTTTACAATTATAGGAATTTGCTCTATAAGCGATATGGGACTCAACGGGGCCATTTTACAAATAATATCTCATGGATTTATCGGCGCTGCGCTTTTTTTCTTGTCAGGAACAAGTTATGATAGAATACGTCTTGTTTATCTTGACGAAATGGGCGGAATGGCTACCCTAATGCCAAAAATATTCATGATGTTCAGTATCTTATCATTAGCTTCTCTTGCATTACCGGGCATGAGCGGTTTTTTTGCGGAATTGGTAGTATTTTTTGGAATAATTACCGCCAAAAAATATTTTTTAATGCCAAAAATACTAATTACTTTTGTAACGGCAGTTGGAACGATATTGACTCCTATTTATTTATTATCTATGTTACGCCAGATGTTCTATGGATACAAGCTGTTTAATACCACAAATTCTTATTTTTTTGATTCTGGACCACGAGAATTATTTGTTTCGATTGCTATCCTTCTGCCTGTAATCAGTATTGGTATTTATCCGGATTTCGTTTTCTCATTATCAGTTGACAAGGTCGAAGCTATTCTATCTAATTATTTTTATAGCTAATTTTTTTTTATAGGTAATTCTTATAATTTTATAGGTAGTTATTAGTTATTATAAAATAAAAAAAAAAAAAAACGGAATTGTAATCAGATATGTTTAGCATTTGCGAGAACCTTTTGAATCACTCCATTACTTGAGTGATTCAAAAGGTTCTCAACGACTTACCTGAAGCTTCTTATATATATGTTAAGCTGTCCTATGGTTATATTTGTCAAACTCTTTCTTCAATTCAATTAGATATTAATGTAAATGAACCATAACTATGTAGTCCTATTCCTAATAAATTAACCCCAAAATAGCATATCCAGATTATAAGAAAACCGATAGAAGCGACAATTGCAGAATTTAAACCTTCCAAATTCTTATTTGTTCGAGTATGGAAATAAATTGCGAATATGGTCCAAGTAATAAATGCCCAAGTTTCTTTTGGATCCCAATTCCAATATGATCCCCATGCTTCATTAGCCCAGACTGCTCCTGAAAGAATACCTATGGTTAAAAAAAGAAACCCTATACTAAGAATACGAAAACCCCAATGATCTAATTGTTGAATCAATTGAAACCTGTAATAATTCCTAGAAGAAGGAAAAAAAGTATTTTTAAAAATACTTTTTTTTTCCATCATGTATTGGATCTCATTAACGGGAAATGAATCATTTAATAAATTATTGTTTTTACCAACAATTCTTATGACTTTTCGAAATGTAATTACTAGAAGTGCTGCTGACAATAATGATCCACATAAAAGAGCTGCATAGCCCGATACCATCATACTTACGTGCATTATTAACCACTGGGATTGGAGAGCAGGTACTAAGATTTTAGATTGATGCATGTCGGTTAAAAGACCCCAAGTAGCAAAGCCTTGGGTAAAAAAAGTACTTGGTGCGGTTATTGTGCTTAAATAATTTTTATGTTTTTTAAAATATGGAACCATATGAATAATAGAGAAAATCCATGAAAGAAATATTAATGATTCGTATAAATCACTTATTGGTAAATGTCCCGAATAAATCCAACGAGTAATTAGTAATCCTGTTAGGCAGAAAAAAGTAGTTAACATGCCTTTTTCTGACGAATCATAGAGTTCCACGAATTCATTAACTAATAAGGTTAGAAAATGAATTATAATTACAATTGAAACGACCGAAAAAGATATATGAGTTAATATATGTTCTAAAGTCAAAAATATCATAAAAAAAAGGGGGGAATACTTTAATTATCCATAATTCTACATACGGAATTGAATTCATTATAGGATTTATTCTATCCTTTTAATAATTAGATAATTTAAAAATAGATAATTTAAAAATGTTATGCCGCCACTCGGACTCGAACCGAGATGCTCTAGCACTGCTTCCTAAGAGCAGCGTGTCTACCGATTTCACCATGGCGGCTTGCTCAAAATTATAATAACCTTTTTTTATTCAATCGGCGAGCTTGAAGGAGTTAATTCAATGTAATATTTTTTTAGAAACATTAAAATTAATGTTTTTTCATTTTTTCAATTTCAACATTCCATTCAAGGGATTTCTGAAACTATTTTATTGTATTAATCCTTAGGGTTTCGTTAGGTAGAAAATTTGTGTTAAGGTTTAGCAACTCCATTAGGTATTGATTTATGGACATATAATATAACAAAAAAGTTTCGAGTTCTGTTCCGGACTTTAAAATTCTTTAAAATTGAAAAATCTTATCTAATTTAATGTATATACCTTGATACATTATCCAGCCCAAAGATATGATCTAAACTAGATCAGTCAAAATTTACACATTTTTATCTACCTGGTACTTCTTTTAATTGGATTGAAGGCATCAAAGGTTCTATTTTCTATAGTGATTAAAAATAAAAATTGTCAAGACAGTTATAAAAGAAGTTAAACTTAATTCATTTTTTTTTTTTTATTGACTGATAAGAAAGAATTCATTTTTTTTTTTTAATTAAAAATAATAAGATTTTTTTTATGGAACATACATATCAATATTTATGGATTATATCTTTCGTTACACTTCCAGTCCCTATGTTAATAGGAATGGGACTGCTACTTTTTCCGGTGTCAACAAAAAAGCTTCACCGTATATGGGCTTTTCCCAGTGTTTTATTGTTAAGTATAGTTATGGTTTTTTCGACCGATCTGTTTATTCAGCAAATAAATAGCAGTTCCATTTATCAATATGTATGGTCTTGGACCATCAACAATGATTTTTCCTTAGAGTTCGGGCACTTGATTGACCCACTTACTTCTATTTTGTTAATATTAATTACTACGGTTGGAATTTTGGTTCTTGTTTATAGTGACAGTTATATGTCTCATGATCAAGGCTATTTGAGATTTTTTGTTTATATGAGTTTTTTTTTTTTCAATACTTCAATGCTGGGATTAGTTACCAGTTCGAATTTAATCCAAATTTATATCTTTTGGGAATTGGTTGGAATGTGCTCTTACCTATTAATAGGTTTTTGGTTCACACGACCTATTGTGTCCAATGCTTGTCAAAAAGCATTCGTAACTAATCGTGTAGGCGATTTTGGTTTATTATTAGGAATTTTAGGTCTTTATTGGATAACAGGCAGTTTCGAATTTCAGGATTTGTTTGAAATATTCAATAACTTGATTTATAATAATGATAATGAGGTTCATTTTTTATTTGTTACCTTGTGCGCTTTCCTATTATTTTCCGGTGCAATTGCTAAATCGGCGCAATTCCCCCTTCATGTGTGGTTACCGGATGCCATGGAAGGACCTACCCCTATTTCGGCTCTAATACATGCTGCTACCATGGTAGCAGCGGGAATTTTTCTTGTAGCTCGACTTCTTCCTCTTTTCGTAGTTATACCTTACATAATGAAGCTAATAGCTTTGATAGGTATAATAACAGTACTATTAGGAGCTACTTTAGCTTTTGCTCAAAAAGATATTAAGAGAGGTTTAGCTTATTCTACAATGTCTCAATTGGGTTATACGATGTTAGCTTTAGGTATGGGCTCCTATCGAGCCGCTTTATTTCATTTGATTACTCATGCTTATTCGAAAGCATTGTTGTTTTTAGGATCTGGATCCATTATTCATTCAATGGAAGGTATTGTTGGCTATTCTCCGGATAAGAGTCAAAATATGGTTCTTATGGGTGGTTTAACAAAACATGTTCCAATTACAAAAATTGCTTTTTTATTAGGAACCCTTTCTCTTTGTGGTATTCCCCCTCTCGCCTGTTTTTGGTCCAAAGATGAAATTCTTAATGATAGTTGGTCGTATTCACCTATTTTCGCAATAATAGCTTTTTCCACAGCAGGATTAACTGCATTTTATATGTTTCGGGTTTATTTACTTACTTTTGAAGGGCATTTAAATATTTATTTTCAAAATTATAGTGGTAAAAAAAACAGCGCATTCTATTCAATATCTTTATGGGGTAAACAGGGATCAAAAATCTTAAAAAAAAAAATGCGTTTATTACCTTTATTAACAATAAATAATAAAAATAATAATGAAAGAGCTTCTT